CAAAATTATTACTAGAAAATAGACCGCGAAGAATTGAAGAATTACAGATGAATGTACAAAAAGAACTTAATTGTGTGAACCGAAAAATAAACATTGCTATTACAAGAATTGGAAATCCTTATGGACACCCCAATATTCTTGCCGAATTTATAGCCGGCCAATTAAAAAATAGAGTTTCTTTTCGCAAAGCACTTAAAAAAGCTATTGAATTAACTGAACAGGCGGATACAAAAGGAATTCAAATACAAATTGCAGGTCGTCTTGACGGAAAAGAAATTGCGCGCGCCGAATGGATCAGAGAGGGCAGAGTTCCTCTACAAACCATTGGAGCTAAAATTGATTATTGTTCCTATCCAGTTCGAACTCTATACGGAGTATTAGGAATCAAAATTTGGATATTTGTAGACGAAGAAAAATAAGACTTTACGTGTCTTTAGAGTCTACCCATTGATGGAAATGAACCAAACCAGGAACGAACTCTTTGGATGTTCAATCAAAATAAAAATGATAAATTCCGGAATTCTATAGGGTTGAATAAAAATTAGATTTCTTTTTTATGTATTTTTTTATATAATTGCTATGCTTAGTGTGTGACTCGTTGGTTTTTTTTGGGCTAGGATTCAAACCAATGTACGGTCCTGTAGTATGAACTAATAACTATAGCGCTAATAACCAACTCATTGCTTCGCATTATCTGAATCCAAAGAACCAGTCAAGATATAATATATTGATCATATCGTTGTAGCAACTGAAATTTTTTTTTCCAGAAAGACAAAGAAAGACAAAAACCCAATTTTATTATTGGTTGTGAAGTTATATGTTGTGACGAAAAATAGAAAAACATGCGGATAAATGGAAGGATGAGAGAAAGAGAGAAATAAAAAATCAACGATATAGAATTCTAATATGTAAGGATGTAAGGTCTGTGAGTCATCTCATAAATAACAGTGTAATACAGCATCAATAATGATTCATCCATAATTATATGAATCCGCTCATAGAACAAAAAAATAAAGAGCCTCGAGCCAATAAAAACTGAGAAAATTGACTTAAGAAAAAATTGAATTACGGACTCCGTTGGAGAATTCAGACCTAACCATTAATCGAGAAGCAATGGAAACGACGGAACCCGTGAATAAAGAAGATTCTATTGGAAATGAATCTTAATGATTTATTGGGTGGGATGGCGGAACGAACCCGGGAACTAAACTAGTCTTTTATTCGGAGAGGTCATGAACTAACCCTACAACTGAACTAGATATTGAAAGAGTAAATATTCGCCCGCGAAAGTTTGATTTTATTGGATTGATTAATTTTGATCGACCCGATCTAGTAAAAGGCAAAACAAAATAAAGATTTTTATATATGGTAAAAAAATAGATTAAGATTAATTAGATGAAATTTCGAAATTTCAAAGAATACTATGCTTCAGTATATTATTCATTAAATCCCTGTATATCTTGATAAAATCTTTTTTAGTCCTTTCATTTGTGAGGAGCTGGATGAGAAGAAACTCTCATGTCCAGTTCTGTAGTAGAGATGGAATTGAGAAAGAACCATCAATTATAACCCCAAAAGAACAAGATTCCGTAAACAACATAGAGGAAGAATGAAAGGAATATCTTATCGAGGTAATCATATTTGTTTCGGCAGATATGCTCTTCAAGCACTTGAACCCGCTTGGATCACATCTAGACAAATCGAAGCAGGGCGACGAGCAATGACACGAAATGTACGGCGTGATGGAAAAATATGGGTACGTGTATTTCCAGACAAACCTGTTACAGTAAGACCCACAGAAACACGTATGGGGTCCGGGAAAGGATCCCCCGAATATTGGGTAGCCGTTGTTAAACCGGGTAGAATACTTTATGAAATGAGTGGGGTCGCTGAAAATATCGCTCGAAAGGCTATTTCAATAGCGACGTCCAAAATGCCTATAAGAACTCAATTCATTATTTCTGGATAGGAAATGTCGAACCAAAGAAAAAAAATCTTGGGTATAAAAAAATGCGGGTTTATTTTTTTTTTTTTTTACTTCGACCTTTCAGTGCTTTACTTTAAATTAAACATAAAAAAACCGATTCAAAAAACGATATGATTCAACCTCAAACCCATTTGAATGTAGCGGACAATAGCGGTGCCCAAGAATTGATGTGTATTCGAATCATAGGAGCCAGTAATCGTAGATATGCTCATATTGGTGACGTTATTGTTGCTGTGATCAAGGAAGCAGTACCAAATATGCCTCTAGAAAGATCCGAAGTGATCAGAGCTGTAATTGTACGTACTTGTAAAGAACTCAGACGCGATAACGGTATGATAATACGTTATGATGACAATGCTGCAGTTGTCATTGATCACGAAGGAAATCCAAGGGGAACTCGAGTTTTTGGTGCGATCGCCCGAGAATTGAGACAGTTGAATTTTACTAAAATAGTTTCATTAGCGCCTGAAGTATTATAAGATGAGACCGCGCTATATCCATAGTATTAAAATA